TTCATGAATAGAAATGAGGAATCAAAAAATTGTATGGAATCATGAAAGGCGGAAAGATTTTTCGAATTTAGTCCTACCATTTTGTTATATTGACAATTTCAAAAAACTGTTCATACTTATGGGCATAGTATTCTGACAAATGTGCCCCCATCGTCTAGTGGTTTAGGACATCTCTCTTTCAAGGAGGCAACGGGGATTCGACTTCCCCTGGGGGTAGGGTATTACGAAAGGAAGTGGATCAGGGATTATTAAGAAATATGGAATTTATTCTTCCTGGGTCGATGCCCGAGCGGTTAATGGGGACGGACTGTAAATTCGTTGACAATATGTCTACGCTGGTTCAAATCCAGCTCGGCCCAATAATTCACTGATCCGCCATGAAATGATATTACCCTTTTGTTCTGTTTTCTAGAAATGCCTGATACAAAAAACAAAAAAGAAAAAAAAAAAAAGAAATCCCAATTTCTGCTATATCCTTACTTGTATTTTATTTACTTTCTTTTTTTTTTTTTCTTTTTTTCCTACAAATTATGATCTTGTTAATGACCTAGATTCATATCAGGATTTGTAAATAGAAAGTCTAAGAAAAAGAATTATCTAAAGATATAAAGAAAAAAGACTTTTCTTTCTTTTCATTTTCATTGAAAGATTGATTATCAATCGATTTGATTTATTTGAAATAACGAAAAGATGACTAGTAATTTGTGTCATTATCACTAAAGTGGATATCCATGCGGATATCCATATTACCACTCGCCTCTCTCTTATAACGGGGCCGATTCCAATTCAAATTCAAAATCGAAATAGAACGGGTTTGAATGAAATCATAAGAATTGCTGTATACTTTATTTATTTTAGATTTTATTTCCCTGGGATTGTAGTTCAATTGGTCAGAGCACCGCCCTGTCAAGGCGGAAGCTGCGGGTTCGAGCCCCGTCAGTCCCGACGTATTCAAATCCAACAATCCAACCAAAAAAATATATCAATTCCGCTTTCTATTTTCTTTTCTGTAAATAAGGGGACAAATAGTCGAATTTTTTTCTCAAAGAGAAGGGGGTCCTTCTTTTTTCTTTTATTTTTATTACTTTTTTTCATCAAAGTAAATCAAAGTAAATACAAATATGGGAATTCCACTTTTTTTAACTAATAGCGACGGAAATGGATCGAGACATAATATTCAGGATTTCAAGAGATATGGCGCCGAGTTTGGCTTTTTCGGTTTCTCCCAACCTGCGTAATGAAATCGAATCGAGTACCATATCGTATCTTTCTCGATAGTACATACACAAATCAAATTTTTCTTTGTACGATACAAAATGAATCGAATTTCTTTGGAATTCTTTTAATTGGAAAAGTCTCCTCTTTTTTTTTTTTGACTCCGATTTTGCTCAATTACTAATTTGAATTTGAAATAATCTATCTCATTCAAATTGTACACTGAAGTTTTGATATATTATATTTATTCCATTACTAATCTTTATCACACCTTTTTCCAATAAGATTAGATCATTAAAAATTAAAAAAAAAAGGAGTTTAGAACTTAACTTCCCCTTCTCCATTTCGCTTCTATTATTTGGATTTGTTTGGAACCAATGTAAGTGGAAAGGCGGTTAGATGATACTTCGTGAGATGATTGTACAAAGACAAAGAAGGCAATAGTTGTTTTTTATAGAAAAAAAAAAAAAAGAATGAAAAAGAATTGAAAATAAAATTTCAAAATTAAAATAAAGTAACGAAATTCTCGATTGGGTCAAGAATCCTTTTTTTTTTGATTCGGTATGAATAAATGATCTTTCTATGTTATACTATTCAATTCTCGACGAGGAATCAATTTGATAGGTCAGATATGGTTATTCATGATATTTATCCGATTCGATATCATCGAGATAGAATTTATCTCATTGAATTTAGAGGCAAAAAATTTATCATCTCTATGGGATTAAATCCCGAGTTATTGTGAAGTAAAGAAAAACGAAAGGATGAGATCATGGAAGTCAATATTCTCGCATTTATTGCTACTGCACTGTTCATTCTAGTTCCTACTGCTTTTTTACTTATAATATATGTAAAAACTGTTAGTCAAAGTAATTAATTTGAACGAAACTTGACGTCTTAGTTCTTAATCAATATCAATGATTAAAAAGATAAATAAAAAGGATTCCAAATTTGTGTTTTAGACGAAATAAATGTGCGGACTAGAATCAGCAGTATCCTATGAGATCCGATAGTATGGGTAGAAAGAAATATCTATTTCTTTACTACCCATACTATCTATTTTTGTTATTCGAGTTTATAAAGTTGTACTGTATAAAGATATAGGTTTAATAGAAATCAATCGAAAATGGCATCTTCATTTTCATACATTTAGATATTAATTATCTATATGGAATGTACATAAGGTCCCAATTCGATTTCTTTTTCTCATCTATTTGCTTTGTGTTGATTCGAATTAATCTGAATCTGAAATAGTCGAAAGAAAGGCACTTCTGACTCTTACGATTCTAATTCCTGGATTTCGGATTATTTGAAATTTCCTATTCAAATTTCAATAGGAATCTTCGAATCTATTGAAATAATCAAATCAAAGAAAAGGAAAAAAAAAAGAGTCTAGATAGACTATATTAATAAAAGAAAATCAAGAAATCTTATTTTAGTATTCTTAAGTGATTAAACGATTGTCAAATCATCCAAAGAATGGAGTTTTAGAAAAACTTTTTAGATTTCGCCGAAAAGCATTAGTAAACTCCGTCGGTTTTGAATCTTTGAATCATCATATGAAATGAGTCAAGCCAATAAAGTATAGCATAAATAGGATTTTTAAAATACTAAATCAAATAGTCAAGTTAAGTAATAAGCGCACAACGCAATATGCGACTTCTTTAAGAAAATATCTTAGGATGTGTATTATCTCGTTGGAGGACCACTATGTCTATCTTATTTCCCCCGGAAACCCGTTATATTTAATTAACTATAAATAAATTACTTGAAATTTTCAAAATTTCAAAAGGAAAGACTTTCTTTCTTTTATCTTTGAACAAGAAAAAGGCAAACAAATAAAAAGTAAAAAAGGTTCCTCTAGTCCTCATTGACTAGAATTGTCAATATATAATTCTAGTAAGGGTCGGTTTAGCGAAATATAAAATTTAAGAAGAATTCGTTTGGAATAAATTTCCTCTCATTTTGATTCCTTTTACTTTGCGAAATATAAAACACGGGAATTATTCAAATATTTGTTTGATTATGATTATATTAAATACGGTCTTTTTCGTCTATTCTTGAATAGACGAAATTATTCAACCCAAATCCGACTCGAATAGAATTTCGAAATGAAGATTTTTTTTAATTCAATTTCGAAATTCTTACAAATTTCGAAATTGAATTAATTGAATGCAAAATTCTTTGCAGAATGATCTATAAAACAATTGATAGAGTTTTATTTCTCAACTCAATTAGGAGTACCCCTAGAGTCCACTTCTTCCCCATACTACGAGTGAAAGGGAAAATGTAAAGACTACCATTAAAGCAGCCCAAGCGAGACTTACTATATCCATGTGAATTATGTCCCCTATCTCTATGAATATGAAGGAATTTTTCCAGTATTGTTCACTTTGTTTATTGTTCACTAATAATAGTAGTCGAATCGCCGGTGCGGAGTCAAAAAAAAAGTATTTTGGCCAATACCATTGATGAAATAATACAAAAAACCCAATTTATCTTAAGAAGTTCTTATTAGATTCTTTAATATTTTTCTTTTGGTAGAATCGCTAAAGATTAAGCACAAATCTTTATAGGCAGCGACGCTCTTGGAAGTCTCAAGAGTCATTTTTTTCCTCCGCGTTTTTCTATTGGGAAAAAATGGAAGCAGTTATATCAGCAAAACGAACTAAGGCATTTCGTGTCTTTTGTTGATCAGGCGACACCCAAGATTCGAACTGGGGAACGAGGATTTGCAGTCCTTCGCCTTACCACTCGGCCATGCCGCCCCAACTAAGGGGATTTCCAATTCGGTCCCCAACCAAATTTAACTATCGACTGTAAAGAGGATTTGCAGTCCTCTTTACAACGACTCTAAAGAAAGGAAAGGGGATTTGCAGTCCCCAACCAACGACTGTAAAGAAAAGAAAAACTCTAAAGAAAGGAAAGGGGATTTGCAGTCCCCAACCAACATTAACCAACATTTCACTATCGACTGTGGATTCATGAATCATGAACCATTCTTAGATTTGAATCTTAGATTTGAATCTAACGTTGCATTTCCTTAAAAATATAGGAAAATCAAAAAGGATATGTAACCATTTAGTATTGATTCTACTAAATCAATCAATTGTTCTCTTTTCCATTTTCATATTCTATTCTAATATAGAATCTATCCATATGTCAACCCCTACCCCTCTTTTCCATTTTCATATTCTATTCTAATATAGAATCTATCTATATGTCAACCCCTGCCAGAACAGATATAGAATATAAAAGTATCCTCATAAAAATGAATTTAGTGTCTTAATAATACCGGTCCTTATCCCATTTTATGCGCAGATTAGATAAGTTCAGTGGATTCGAGAAGTTCATAACCAAAAAATAACTAAAAATACCGGAAGAAATAAAGTCAAATTCTTACGAAGAAGCCCTTTGAATGATGAATGTATGGATTCCCGCATATAAAAAGAGGTTAACCACCTCCCATTGCGTATTGATGCTTATCGGGTATAGAATAGATCTGCTTCTCTTTGTTCCTACAAATGGAATTGGAACGTTATGACTAAAATACTAAACAGAATAGAAAAAGGATTAATCCTTTATTCTGGATAATTCACTGAACAAAGGGAGATCCATAACATAGTTTTTTCTAGTGTAATAAAGTTACATAGTGTTTATTTTTCGTTAATATTAATAATTATTAGTACGTTAATATTTAAATATTAATAATTTTAATATTAATAATTAATTAAGGGGTATTTCCATGGGTTTGCCTTGGTATCGTGTTCATACCGTCGTATTGAATGATCCCGGTCGTTTGCTATCTGTTCATATAATGCATACAGCTTTGGTTGCCGGCTGGGCCGGTTCGATGGCTCTATATGAATTAGCAGTTTTTGATCCCTCTGACCCAGTTCTGGATCCAATGTGGAGACAAGGTATGTTCGTAATACCCTTCATGACTCGGTTAGGGATAACCAATTCGTGGGGTGGTTGGAGTATCACAGGCGGAACTATAACGAATCCGGGTATTTGGAGTTATGAGGGTGTGGCTGGGGCGCATATTGTCTTTTCTGGCTTGTGCTTCTTGGCAGCTATCTGGCATTGGGTGTTTTGGGATCTAGAAATATTTTGTGATGAGCGTACAGGAAAACCTTCTTTAGATTTGCCTAAGATCTTTGGAATTCATTTATTTCTCTCAGGAGTGGCTTGTTTTGGGTTTGGCGCTTTTCATGTAACGGGATTGTATGGTCCTGGAATATGGGTGTCCGATCCTTATGGACTAACTGGAAAGGTACAATCAGTAAATCCGGCGTGGGGTGTGGAAGGTTTTGATCCCTTTGTTCCGGGAGGAATAGCCTCTCATCATATTGCAGCGGGGACTCTGGGCATATTGGCCGGCTTATTCCATCTTAGTGTCCGTCCGCCCCAACGGCTATACAAGGGATTACGTATGGGAAATATTGAAACCGTGCTTTCCAGTAGTATCGCGGCTGTCTTTTTTGCAGCTTTTGTTGTTGCTGGAACTATGTGGTATGGTTCAGCAACTACCCCGATTGAATTATTTGGTCCCACTCGTTATCAATGGGATCAAGGATACTTCCAGCAAGAAATATATCGAAGAGTTGGTGCTGGGCTAGCCGAAAATCAAAGTTTATCCGAAGCTTGGTCTAAAATTCCTGAAAAATTAGCCTTTTATGATTACATTGGAAATAATCCGGCAAAGGGTGGATTGTTCAGAGCGGGCTCAATGGACAACGGGGATGGAATAGCTGTTGGGTGGTTAGGACATCCTATCTTTAGAGATAAAGAAGGACGTGAACTTTTTGTACGTCGTATGCCTACTTTTTTTGAGACATTTCCAGTTGTTTTGATAGACGAAGACGGAATTGTTAGAGCCGATGTTCCTTTTCGAAGGGCAGAATCCAAGTATAGTGTCGAACAAGTAGGTGTAACTGTTGAGTTTTACGGTGGCGAACTAAATGGAGTCAGTTATAGTGATCCTACTACTGTGAAAAAATATGCTAGACGCGCTCAATTAGGTGAAATTTTTGAATTAGATCGTGCTACTTTAAAATCCGACGGTGTTTTTCGTAGCAGTCCCCGGGGTTGGTTTACTTTTGGACATGCTTCGTTTGCTCTGCTTTTTTTCTTCGGACATATTTGGCATGGCGCTCGAACCTTGTTCAGAGATGTTTTTGCTGGTATTGATCCAGATTTAGACGCTCAAGTGGAATTTGGAGCATTCCAAAAACTTGGGGATCCAACTACAAGAAGACAAGCAGTTTGATATAGCATTGATCTTGTACTTTTCGTTTCCATTTTTGTAATTTGACAATTTGACAATTTGACATAGGGTATCGGGGACACCTTGATTTGACTTGCCACTTTTCTTCGACTTTTGCTCTTTTTTTTATCCGGGGGACAATCCCAACTAAACAGGTATGGAAGCTATAATTGTAAACCACGATCGAATCTATGGAAGCATTGGTTTATACATTCCTTTTAGTCTCGACTCTAGGAATAATTTTTTTCGCTATCTTTTTTCGAGAACCCCCTAAAGTTCCAACTAAAAAGGAAAGGTAAAATGATTTTTTATTATCTTAATTGAAGTAAAGAATTGAAGTAGAGAGCCCCCCAATATTGGGGGGCTCTCTACTTCAACTAGTCCCCGTGTTCTTCGAATGGATCTCTTAGTTGTTGGGAGGGTTGCCCAAAAGCAGTATATAAGGCATACCCGGTAAAACTTACAAGTAAACCAGATATAGAGATGGCGACTAGTGTTGCTGTTTCCATTATTAATTATTATAGAATTCTCTTAATTTTAAGACCACAATGGATCTATGATAAGATCATTTATTTACAACGGAATGGTATACAAAGTCAACAAATCTTAATTAATACAAAATAGGATTTATGGCTACACAAAGTGTAGAGGGTAGTGGTCCAAGACGAACAATTGTAGGGGATTTATTGAAACCGTTGAATTCAGAATATGGTAAAGTAGCTCCGGGATGGGGAACTACTCCTTTGATGGGCGTCGCAATGGCTCTATTTGCGATATTCCTATCTATTATTTTAGAGATTTATAATTCTTCCGTTTTACTAGATGGGATTTCAATGAATTAGATTTACAAGAATTACTAAGTCCCATCTTTTTTTTTAATATTTCATATTAATGCTTAATACAAAGTGAAACATTTGGGTCTCGTTTTTTTTAGCCTAATCCTATTCTATTTTTCTATTCTATTTTGGTAGTTTGATCGTGGAATCTCTTTCTTTTTTGGTATTTCTGGAATATGAGTGTGCGACTTGTTATAAAGGATCCTATTAATAGTGCAGAAAATGAGTCTGTCATCTTATCTTGATAAAGATGGTTTTTTATCTCGTCAGATATTTATTCTAGTATCTGGAGCACGGAATATATGAAATGGATTACGAAGTATTAGAACTATGATTCATACTTAATATTCAGATCCCGCGGCCAAACTACAAAAAATTTCAAAAAATGCGAAAGTCTAAATGAAAAGATTTTTGAAACTCTTTGTCTATGCTTATTTCATTTTGATACAAATAAAAAGACAAAAAAGACAACTCTCTCTTTAGATTTTTCGTCATTATATTTATTCATTCCATAAGTGATGATACGACGATTCTTGCTCGGGGAATCTTTGTACTAACTTTAAAAGTACTAAAAAAGTACTAACTTTAAAAGTTTTTTTGAATCATCGTGGTTCTAGTATGAATCTGAGGTTTCCGATCGATTTATAGAATCTTAACAAGAAAATTCCTATCAATCCATAATAAAAATAAAGAAAACACCGATAAGGCTGCATTACATAAACAAAAAAAATACTCAATCAAAGAAAAAATAAAATGGGTAAATAGAAGATTCAAGAGGCCCGTAAGGATCAACATCAAGAAATGAATGAGCCGACTTGACATTTTAGCATTATAACCACAAAGAAGAGTTTTCGAATTTTTCTTTTTGCGTTTTCCTCTCTTCCAAGAGAATTCTTGAATCATAGCATTAAGAAGTTTCGATTACACATATCTATTTCAACAAGTATTTGGGGTTTTCTGTTTGAGCTGTACGAGATGAAATTTTCATATACGGTTCTCAGAGGGGGAGTTTTCTTGGTTTACCTATCTCAATAAAGTCTATGATTGGTTCGAAGAACGTCTCGAGATTCAGGCGATTGCAGACGATATAACTAGTAAATACGTTCCTCCTCATGTCAATATATTTTATTGTTTAGGAGGAATTACCCTTACTTGTTTTTTAGTCCAAGTAGCTACAGGGTTTGCTATGACTTTTTACTATCGTCCGACTGTTACTGAAGCTTTTGCTTCTGTTCAATATATAATGACTGAAGCTAACTTTGGTTGGTTAATCCGGTCTGTTCATCGATGGTCAGCAAGTATGATGGTACTAATGATGATCCTACATGTATTTCGTGTGTATCTCACAGGTGGCTTTAAAAAACCTCGTGAATTAACTTGGGTTACAGGTGTGGTTCTTGGTGTATTGACAGCATCCTTTGGCGTAACTGGTTATTCTTTACCTTGGGACCAAATTGGTTATTGGGCAGTAAAAATTGTAACAGGCGTGCCGGAAGCTATTCCTCTAATAGGATCCCCTTTAGTAGAGTTATTGCGTGGAAGTGCTAGTGTAGGACAATCAACTTTGACTCGTTTTTATAGTTTACACACTTTTGTATTACCTCTTCTTACTGCCGTATTTATGTTAATGCATTTTCTAATGATACGTAAGCAAGGTATTTCGGGTCCTTTATAAACAATATAGATCATAGATATTAGTAATCAATCATTGATCGATTGGGGGAGGGAGAATAGTATTTTATTGCTACAAATATGGATTATTGAAAAGAATAAGACATGTATTTAGATATTTCTCTTCAACTACATTATATTATTTCAAAGAAATAATGAATAGTTGAAGCGAATTCTCCTAAGAAAAAGATGGATTATGGGAGTGTTTGACTTGGACTATTGATTTGGCCGTGCAGATATATGATATGTCTTTATCCGCCACATTGGAATCCACAACCAAATGTGTCTTTGTTCTAACCACTCCGTAAGTCATATACTCTATTTAGGATAGGTTGGTTCACTTAAAGAGAATTTTTTCTATGATCCGATCCAAGCATGTCGTGCATGAGCAGGCCCCGTAAAATCCAGTGGAATAAGTGATGTAGTAGAATCCATATATTCTATTTTTTAGCTATTTTACCTACTTAATATACTTATCTAAAGTATCTTTAGTATTTCGTTTTTTTATTGATTTTTTTTTATTACTTACTACTTAGTATACTTAATAGTATGGAAATGCACCCATTTTCTTTGCATTGACTCCATTTCTGATACTATCGGGGTGAAACAGCGGATCTAAAGAATGACAGAGGCGAAACCATATTAGTAACAAGTAAATTCTTTGTATACAAAAAATATCGATATTTTTTGTAGATAAAGTCCAAAGGTCTAAGACGACCCAAAAAGCACTTGGTCATTATTACCTTTATAGGCCCACTTGGGTAATGAGCATTTATTTACTTGTAAGAACCGAAGTCCTTGCGATGGATGATTGCAATTTTGGAAAAAAGAACCCAGTTCTTTTTTTTTCATAAAATCATTCATATATGTGTAGCTATGGATAATATATTGATTGATTTTATAACATCTAGAGATCTCTATTTTTTCATATGGATACTTTTGGTTCGTTTAATTCTTGCTCGAGCCGGATGATGAAAAATTATCATATCCGGTTCTTTCGGAGGATGGA